GGCTATTTAGTTTTTCGATGTTTTTTCACATAACATACATAGGGCGGTTGTTCCATTTTATTTGTTTTCTCAATTTATTCTTTTTTTCAATACTAATATTGACAACAGTGTATCAAATAAATATAATCCGATCGTGAATAAATGGATCCATTTACTTATGTTAATTATAGGCTCCATTTAATTTATCAAATGGTGGATTTTCTACGATACAAAAACAAGGAATCCCTTATTTGTTTGATTATGATTGAAAGGTAATTAATTGAATTTGAATTGAGAGGTAAATAAAAAACGAAATAATACATACATATATATTAATCAAAAAATTTAATATAGAATAATGTAGAATGGATAACATAGTAAATAGTGGATATCAAGGGGTGGTCTATCATTTTTTATTTTTTGAGAGAAAATTTTTGGTTTTATCTGTTCATTTTTATGTTGAGAATCTATTCGCCTTCGATATTTTGAGTTTTTTCCATTTTTGAATGTCTAATATTTTTTTAGACAATTCAATCTTTTATTTGTGTTGTTTTTATTGCGATTGGATATACACACCCATCCTATTTATAAATTTAATAAATAAATAGTATTTGGGGTTGCTAACTCAATGGTAGAGTACTCGGCTTTTAAGAGCGACTCCATTTTTTACACATTTCTATGAAGCAATTTGTTCGTCCATACCATCGGTAGAGTTTGTAAAACCACGACTGATCCAGAAGGGAATGAATGGAAAAAGTAGCATGTCGTATCAATCAATCACGAATTCGAAAAGTATTTCACTCTTATATGTATCCGGTCCAAATTTTTGTTTGAATTCTTGGCTCGGAACAAAAAAATTCAGTTGGGTTTAATTTATAAAGGGATAGAGCTTGGCGGCTCTAATTATAGGGAAACAAAAAGTAACGAGCTTTCATTTATTTTGTATTTGAATGATTACCCCATCTAATTATACGTTAAAAAGAGGTTAGTGCTTTATGTGGGAAAAGCTTTTCCTGTGAATGGATTATTTATTTTTATTATGAGTCCTAACTATAAAGCAATTTTCCATTAAATTTGGGGATAGCGAGAAATGTGTATGTGTAAAAGAAAGAGTATATTGATAAAGATATTTTTTTCCAAAATCAAAAGAGTGATTGGGTTGAAAAAAATAAAGGATTCCTAACTAGCTTGTTATCCTAGAACAAAAATTAGGTGGAAAAAGCGATTAGAGCGAGTCCGTTGATAGGTTTTGCTTGTTTTCTAGGTATCTATATACAATATATAGAATTCGTTTTTTATTTATATATTCAAATTTAGATATATATAGAATTCCCTGTTTTGACCATATCACACTATGTATCATTTGATAATCCAATGAATCTCTGATTCTTTATTTGACTAAATAGGATTTTTTAAAATGGAGGAATATCGCGTATTTTTAGAACTCCATAGATCTCGTCACCGGGACATCCTATACCCGCTTTTTTTTCGGGAGTATATTTATGGACTCGCTTATAGTCGTGGATCCATTTTTGTGGAAAATGTAGGTTATAATAATAAATTTAGTTTACTAATTGTAAAACGTTTAATTACTCGAATGTATCAACAGACTCATTTGATCATTATTGTTAATGATTCTAACAAAAATCCTTTTTGGGGTTATAACAATAATTATTATTCTCAAATAATATTCGAAGGTTTTGTTGTCGTTCTAGAGATTCTATTTTCTCTACAATTATATATATCTTCCTTAAAAGAGTTAGAAATCGTAAAATCTTATCCAAATTTGGGATCAATTCATTCCATTTTTCCTTTTTTCGAAGATAAATTTATATATTTCAATCATAAGTCAGATATAAGAATACCCTATCCTATCCATCTGGAAATCTTGGTTCAAATCTTTCGATATTGGATAAAAGATGTCTTTTTCTTTCACTTATTAAGGTTGTTTTTTTATTACTATTGTGACGAGAACAGTTTTTTTACTCCAAAAAAATCGATTTCTACTTTTTTTTTAAAAAGTAATCCAAGATTTTTCTTACTACTATATAATTTATATGTATGGGAATACGAATCTATCTTTCTTTTTCTACGTAATAAATCCTCTCAGTTACGATTGAAATATTTTCGCGTTTTTTTTGAGCGAATTTTTTTCTATGAAAAAATAGAACATCTTGCAGAAATATTTGTTAAGAATTTCTCATATACCTTATCATCCTGCAGGGATCCTTTCATCCATTATGTTAGATATCAAGGAAAATCAATTCTGGTTTCAAAGAATACGCCTCTTTTGATAAATAAATGGAAATACTATTTTATCTATTTATGGCAATGTCATTTTGATATTTGGTCTCAACCAAGAACGATCGATATAAACCAATTATCCCAGCATTCATTTCACTTTTTGGGTTATTTTTTAAGTATTAGGCTAAATCTTTCAGTGGTACGAAGTCAAATGTTACAAAATTCATCTCTAATCAAAATTGTTATGAAAAAGCTTGATACAATAGTTCCGATTATT